TCAGCTCTATTTATCGGCTTGAGCAAGATACGACTTATTTGAAATTAATTAAATGAACAATTCATACAAAAATATTTCTGTGATAGTTCATATATTCTATAGTTCCTTACCGTATCAATTTCCAATTTTTGGTCATTGAGATTTAGAGTCAATACGGATTACTATTTATATTTAAGCATAGATATTACCTCCCCTTTCCCCTCTCAAACAAATTGAAATGATTGAAGTTTTTCTATTTGGAATCGTCTTGGGTCTAATTCCTATTACTTTGGCTGGATTATTTGTAACTGCATATTTACAATACAGACGTGGTGATCAGTTGGAACTTTGATTAATTAACATCCCTTTTTTGATTGACCTCCTACTTCCTTTAATTCGCGGGAGGTCAAAATTAGATTGGTTTCATTTTTTCGGTGGTAATTTTCGACCTAGCGCGACTAACAAGAACACAGAATCACGCTCTGTAGGATTTGAACCTACGACATCGGGTTTTGGAGACCCACGTTCTACCGAACTGAACTAAGAGCGCTTTATTATCACAATGAATATTTTGTGACCCCAATACGTCTTGCATATATACTATCATAAAATTAACGATTTTTTATGTATATCCAATTTTCTTTTAATCGATCTCAATTGATCCCCCGTTACTGTTCAGAAGATAAGTAATAGGTAGGGATGACAGGATTCGAACCCGCGACATTTTGTACCCAAAACAAACGCGCTACCAAGCTGCGCTACATCCCTTTCAATTGGTCTACAGTGTCATTGTAGAGAATCCCTGTTTTGTTTTCCATATCTTTATTTCTTCCATTGATATACACAAATATCTTGTCATTTCTTCTTTTTGGTCTCATATAACATATAATTATATTAAAAATAGTAAAAGACTTCTAATATATTTCTATTATATTAAAGTATGAAATAAATATGAGACCCTGTAAAAAATGACTATTTTTCGAGAATTTCTGGCCTAAAGGGGCATATTTGTTTCTTTTAAGATTCAGAAAAGTACGATCTATTTTGTACATTTCAACTTGAATTAGGAATTCCGCGTACAAATACAAGCGGTCAGTCATTAAGTACATATACACATCTGGTTATATATGTATTAGCATTATGTATTAGAAATAATAAAGAAGGAGGAGAATTTAAAATGCGAGATCTAAAAACATATCTCTCCGTGGCACCGGTAGTAAGTACTCTATGGTTCGGGTCTTTAGCAGGTTTATTGATAGAGATCAATCGTTTTTTTCCGGATGCGTTGATATTCCCCTTTTTTTCATTCTAGTTATTGATATGGTAGGGGGGGAAGAGGATTAGAGATAGAATCAAATATCTGTAACTAATCCCTTCCCTTCTTTTTTTTTTCGAATATACGTTAGAAAAACAAAAAGGGGATGCCCCCTCTGTGAAACTAGTAATTCGGGCCAGGCTCAAATTTAAATAAAATTAATAAAAAATAGAGTAAAATGTGATGGTTGGGGCAACAATATCATACAAGATACTTAAATAAAAATTAAATGCTGTACGGCAATTTTAAATTCTAAATCGAGTAATATAGTTAGAAATCATTATATTACTTACTTATTAATTTAATATATTGTTATTATTACTATATTGATTTATATTGATTTATTGCAACGAAACCTTTCTTTCATAATTCGATTTCGAGTTACCTGTTTTTTTTTTGTTCCTTTCTTCTTCCTCGTTTCGGATCGGAAAATCAAAGAGTTGAATGAATCAAAAACCAAAGGAGGCTCATGGCCAAGGGTAAAGATGTCCGAGTAACGGTGATTTTGGAATGTACCAGTTGTGTTCGAAATCGTGTTAATAAGGAATCAACGGGCATTTCCAGATATATTACTCAAAAGAATCGACATAATACGCCTAGTCGATTGGAATTGAGAAAATTCTGTCCCTGTTGTTACAAACATACGATTCACGGGGAGATAAAGAAATAGATCGAACCGGTCACTCGTGTGTCAGTCTTCCGTTCCAAGGAAGATCAAAAATGACATATTAGATATATCTAATATATAACAATATATAATATATATTAATTTTAATATAAACAAACCAAATCCTATTTCGATCAGATCAACCGTGATGGAGAATTAAGAAATAGGATTAGGATCTTTTCTTTAGGATAAGGAATAAACAAACCATGGATAAATCCAAGCGAATCTTTCTTAAATCCAAGCGATCTTTTCGTAGGCGTTTGCCTCCGATCCAATCGGGGGATCGAATTGATTATAGAAACATGAGTTTAATTAGTCGATTTATTAGCGAACAAGGAAAAATATTATCTAGACGGGTGAATCGATTGACCTTAAAACAACAACGATTAATTACTATTGCTATAAAACAAGCTCGTATTTTATCTCCGTTACCTTTTCTTAATAATGAGAAACAATTTGAAAGAAGCGAGTCAACCGCTAGAACTACTGGTCTTAGAACCAGAAAAAAATAGGCTGACTCTTGAATTGAATCAAAAAAAATACCAATCCAAACTCAAATGCGGATTGACGCTTTTTTTTTTTCAAAAAATAGGAAATCCAGATTTGATTGTCGTGTCGTTTGAAAAAAAAAAAATTGGGGAAGAATAGAAGAATAAGAAATATTTTTTATTCAACATGTTTCTTCATTTTCATTTTTACGACTTTTTCATATTTTATCATACTAATTTCTACTCTACCTTCCCAGAGTTCATTCTCCAGGGAACTCCATTTAAACCATTCCAACGGATTCCCTTCACTCTCTTTATTTTATGATCTCATTGGAAATCATATAAAGACAACTCTTATTTAATATAGCTATTTGTGCAAGTATTTTACGATTAAGAAGCAATTGTTTCTTGTACAGATTGTGTATTAATTTACTATAACTAAAGTATACTTGATTGTCTCGAATTACTGCATTTATACGAGTAATCCACAAACGACGAAAATCTCTCTTTTGTCTACCCCTATCCCGATGAGCCGAAACCAAAGCTCTTATTTTCTGTTGAGTAATAGTCCGAGTAAGTCTTGAATGAGCCCCTCGAAAAGTTGATGCAAATAAACGGATTTTTGTTCTACGTCTTCGAGCTATATACCCTCGTTTAATTCTGGTCATTGAATAAATGAAACTTTGATGAATAACTAATTGATTTCCTTTCTTTCAGTTATTCCCTTCCCGTGTCCTAGTCTATTAATAACAAAACGGATTCTTCCAATGTATAAAATAAAAATTCCAATGGCTTTTGCTACTCTAACCTTCCCGACCACGATTTTTTTCTAGGCATTTCGCCTAGAAATCAAAATTGTATTGATACTAGGTATCAAAAACACATAGTAAATAAAAAAGTAATAAATAAAAATGGATTATAGTGGGTTCCATCGTTTCTATGGTTACTTCTTAAACGGCGAGGTCCTCTCTATACACCGGAGCCCTTCCTTCATTTAATCAATGTTATTGTTAACTTGTACAGTTCACACCCTTTGGCTCTACCCATAATTATCTAGTACTAGGTCTTTCACAACGAGATCTATTTATACAGTAACGGTATTTAATTATGAAGATTTGCTGAGTAGCTGACCCTGTTAGTCCGTTCTTGCAAGAATAAGGCCTAAAATTTTGACTTTTTAAAATAAGATTTCCCCTGCTTAATGAATACCATTTGCTATCAATGGGGAATCCTTTCTCATCTTAAATTTAAAATTGAGGTGATTGGATTTGCACCAACGGGAACCATACATTTGATACCCCAATTGAAGGATAGATCTTTTTTTAAGATATTGAATATTCAATGGAGTTCGTCCATTCTATTCTATCCTACTCACTGGTACGGATCGGTGATACTGGATCAATTGTTTTCTTTCTTTTGTCCTAGTCCATGGTCTGAACGAGTCGCACATACACCCTAGTACATGTTCCTCGTCGCTGAGGACATCCTCCAAGAGCGGGGGATTTCGTGACATTTCTGATTGGCTGTCTTGTGTTTCTAATAAGTTGTTTAATAGTTGGCATGTTGAATCATATATATAATGGGCTGGTTTAGATCGATCTTAACCGGATGCTTAGGAATTCTTTTTTTTTTTTTTCTATATTTTCAATTTCTATATTAAGAAATTAATAAATAGAATATTAAATCCGGTAAGAAGATAAAATACCAAATCACGAATTCATGTGAAATCCTTGTTCTTTTTCTTTTTTATTCAGTCGCTACAAGATCAACAATTCCATGAGCTTGGGCTTCTGTTGCTGACATAAAAACATCTCTTTCCATGTCTTCGGATACAACCCATAGGGGTTTGCCTGTCCTTTGTGCATAAACCCTTGTGATGGTTTCGCGCAGCTTCAGCAGCTCTTCCGCTTCCAGGACAAATTCTCCCGTCTGTGCCTCATAAAAAGAACTAGCAGGTTGATGGATCATTACCCTGATAATATATGATATAACATAAAAAATGTTTCTTCTATCTCGCATGATGAAAGTGAGGAGATAAAGAATAATCAAAAAGATATAATTGAACAACCGTACAGGCATCTTTTGCGCATTGCATACGGCTCTATAATGGAATTCGCTTTTTTTACCTTACCTTACTTACATCGAAGAAATATAAAATAAATGATAGGGTCTATCAGACTCGGGTTGGTAAATGATCCAATAACCATCCTTCCTTTTGTAGTAGTTCAAAAATACTATAAAAATACTATGATGGTTCCGTTGCTTTATATATTTATTTCGTCTGTTATTTAGCAATCCCAAAGTTTCTTTTTTTTTTTTCAAATAAAAAAACAAGATTTATTTTCATATTCTTTCATAACCTAAAAATTGTTAAGATTAAGAGCCCCTGCTGTGAAAACAAAAAAGTTTGTGACGCTGAAATAGGCCTCCCGATAGATTGGCTAAAATCGAAAATGCCTTTTTATCTCATACTACTCTTTCGATACGTAATCTAAGGGTTTAAAAAAAAATTCTCATATCGAATTCGAAGTGCCATGCTATTATTACTTAATATTCATATAGTGCGAAGGCATAGTTTTCTTTTTTTCTCTCAAATCAAATAAAAAACTCATTGGCGCCGAGCGTGAGGGAATGCTAGACGTTTGGTAATTTCCCCTCCAACAAGAATAAAAGATCCCATCGAAGCGGCTAATCCCATGCATATTGTCTGTATATCTGGTCGCACAAATTGCATAGTATCATAAATAGCTACTCCGGGTATTACCCATCCGCCAGGAGAGTTTATAAACAAATACAGATCTTTGGTATCATCCTCTATGCTGAGATATACCATAAGACCAATAAGTTGATTCGAGATCTCGCTATCAACCCCTTGGCCTAAAAAAAGTAATCTTTCTCGATAAAGTCGGTTGATTGGGATAAAACGGTATCCCTTAGAAACCGTACATGCACCTTTTGATGCATACGGTTCAACAAAAATCATGAAAAAAAGGAATCAATGTGTAGATTCTAGCTTTTTTTTTCCTAACAGGTTTTTTTAACTTATAAAATGGACTTTTCTTTCATTTTTCAAGAAAGATGAGTTTTGGCCTGTTTTGTTTATCTAAAAAAAATTGCTAAACTTATCTGACTAACTTCTCATTGATGTATTGTTTCATCGAGATACAATCTAAATCGCGATGTAATTTTCTTGTTCCTGACTGGGCTTCTTCAATTTTTTTAGGTTTATGCTCTACTCCGAGTAAAGATCCGCCCGATTTGGATTTGTACATATAGGACAAATGCCCCAATACCACGTCCTTTTGCTATGACTTCCCCATTTTTTTTTTCAATTTATTTCATGTCTTCCAACAAATATTCAACGCATTTATCATATTACTCGATTGATTAACAGTTTGAGATCACTTCTATTTCTAAATATCTAAATAAATAGAAATAACTAAAATATGATATAAATATGATATTAAGTCGTAATCATAAATATATTTATTACCAATTGGTTTTCTTTCTAAACGGAGCCTGGATACTTCATTTGATTGGTCTAACCAAGCCAACCATAAATTATTCTAATTGATAATATTAGTCCGTATACCCTCCCTAAAAAATGGATCTAATTGCACTTCACGCTCCAAATTTTTGATAATTGAATCAATCTTTCTCGGGCGAAAGAGGGGATATCTCGATCGGGGAAGAGAACGGGGAAATACCGTATGCCCAATATATCTGACAAGTCGCACTATACGTCAATCCACAATGCATCTTCCTCTCCAGGACTTCGAAAAGGTACTCTTGGAACACCAATAGGCATTAAATAAAAGAAAAATGAAGTACTATATCTCACTTTGATGTGAAAGCGTAACAGTGGGTTTAGTGGCCTAATACTATTGATTTTATTATCCTATTTTATCCATAGATTGACTAAGTTCATAAAAAAAGAAGACAAAATGAATAAAGGAAAATTCTTACAAATGAGTCCTTTGAATGATGAACAAATATATATATATTCACTCATATAAAATGGTATCAACCCCCTTACCATTGCGTATTGTTACTTATCGGGTGTAGAATAGATCTGCTTCTTTTTGTTCCTACGAACAAAATAGTTTCATTATTACTATTAGTAATTATTACGAAAAGCATCAAACAAATATTAATCCTTTCCCCGAGAGAATCCCCTAAAAAAGGGGTCTATAGCATAGCTTTTTCCTTTTCCAATGCAATAAAGTTACATTGTGTCTATTTTTCGTTGATAAAGGGGTATTTCCATGGGTTTGCCTTGGTATCGTGTTCATACCGTCGTATTGAATGATCCCGGTCGTTTGATTTCTGTCCATATAATGCATACAGCTCTGGTTGCTGGTTGGGCCGGTTCGATGGCTCTATACGAATTAGCCGTTTTTGATCCCTCTGATCCTGTTCTTGATCCAATGTGGAGACAGGGTATGTTCGTTATACCCTTCATGACTCGTTTAGGAATAACGAATTCATGGGGCGGTTGGAGTATTACAGGGGGGACTGTAACGAATCCGGGTATTTGGAGTTACGAAGGCGTGGCCGGGGCACATATTGTGTTTTCTGGCTTGTGTTTTTTGGCAGCTATCTGGCATTGGGTGTATTGGGATCTAGAAATATTTACTGATGAACGTACAGGAAAACCCTCTTTGGATTTGCCTAAGATCTTTGGAATTCATTTATTTCTCTCAGGGGTGGCTTGCTTTGGTTTTGGTGCATTTCATGTAACAGGATTGTATGGTCCTGGAATATGGGTGTCCGATCCTTATGGACTAACCGGAAGGGTACAGGCCGTAAATCCAGCGTGGGGTGTGGAGGGTTTTGATCCTTTTGTTCCGGGAGGAATAGCTTCTCATCATATTGCAGCAGGGACCTTAGGTATATTGGCAGGTCTATTTCATCTTAGTGTTCGTCCACCCCAACGCCTATACAAAGGATTACGTATGGGAAATATTGAAACCGTCCTTTCCAGTAGTATTGCTGCTGTCTTTTTTGCAGCTTTTGTAGTTGCTGGAACTATGTGGTATGGTTCAGCAACTACCCCGATTGAATTGTTTGGTCCCACGCGCTATCAATGGGATCAAGGATACTTCCAACAAGAAATATATCGAAGAATTGGTGCTGGCTTAGCCGAAAATCAAAGTTTATCCGAAGCTTGGTCTAAAATTCCTGAAAAACTAGCTTTTTATGATTACATCGGCAATAATCCGGCAAAAGGGGGATTATTCAGAGCGGGCTCAATGGACAACGGGGATGGAATAGCTGTTGGGTGGTTAGGACATCCTATCTTTAGAGATAAAGAGGGGCATGAGCTTTTTGTACGTCGTATGCCGACGTTTTTTGAAACATTTCCAGTTGTTTTGGTCGACGGGGACGGAATTGTTAGAGCCGATGTTCCTTTTAGAAGGGCAGAATCAAAATATAGTGTCGAACAAGTAGGTGTAACTGTTGAGTTCTATGGCGGCGAACTGAATGGAGTCAGTTATAGTGACCCTGCTACTGTGAAAAAATATGCTAGACGTGCTCAATTGGGTGAAATTTTTGAATTAGACCGTGCTACTTTGAAATCCGATGGTGTTTTTCGTAGCAGTCCAAGGGGTTGGTTTACCTTTGGGCATGCTTCGTTTGCTTTGCTCTTCTTCTTCGGACACATTTGGCATGGTGCTAGAACCTTGTTTAGAGATGTTTTTGCTGGTATTGATCCGGATTTAGATGCTCAAGTGGAATTTGGAACATTCCAAAAACTTGGAGATCCAACTACACGAAGACAGGTAGTTTGATACAATATTGCTTTGTTACTTTTCGTTTTTATTTTATTTGACTGACTATAGGGTTGGGGTACCGGATAAATCTTGATTTGACATTTGACTCGCTGCCTTTTCTTTGACTTTTGTTCTTTCTTTATCCGGGAGACGGTCCAAAATAAACAGGTATGGAAGCTATAATTGTAAACCACGATCGAATCTATGGAAGCATTGGTTTATACATTCCTTTTAGTCTCAACTCTAGGAATAATTTTTTTCGCTATCTTTTTTCGCGAACCGCCTAAAGTTCCAACTAAAAAGTAAAAGGATGAAATGATTTTTCATTATCTCAATTGAAAGTAATGATCCTCCCACTATTGGGAGGATCATTACTTCGACTAGTCCCCGTGTTCCTCGAATGGATCTCTTAGTTGTTGAGAGGGTTGCCCAAACGCAGTATATAAGGCGTACCCAGTAAAACTTACAAGTAAACCAGATAAAAAGATGGCGACTAGGGTTGCTGTTTCCATTATTATATAGTTTTAAGACATTATGTAGTTTTAAGACCACAATGGATCTATGATAAGATCATTTATTTACAACGGAATGGTATACAAAGTCAACAGATCTTAATGAATATAAAATATTATGGCTACACAAACCGTTGAGGGTAGTTCTAGATCTGGCCGCCCAAAACGAACTAATGCCGGGAGTTTATTGAAACCATTGAATTCAGAATATGGTAAAGTAGCTCCTGGTTGGGGAACTACTCCTTTGATGGGTCTTGCAATGGCTCTATTTGCAGTATTTCTATCTATTATTTTGGAGATTTATAATTCTTCCATTTTACTGGATGGAATTTCAATGAATTAGATTTACAAGAACCATTAACTAGCTTTTTCAATCCAAAGTGAAGCGTTTAGTTTTCTGATTTTTATCCCATTCTATTTTGGTAGTTCGACCGTGGAATTTCTTTTTTTCTGTATTTCCGGAATATGAGTGTGTGACTTGGTATAATTGATCCTATGGCTAGTACAGAGAATAGATCTGTCATCTTGATAGAGATGGTTTTACTTCGTCGGATATTCGTTTTAGTATCTGGAGCACGGAATATATGAAATAGATTACTATAGATTACTAAAGTATTAGAACTATGATTCATACTTAATAGTCAGACCTCGTGGCCGGACTTCAAAAAATTTTTAAAAGAGTTAGAAGTTATAAATAGAAAGATTTTGATTCTTTCAAACTTCCGTTTATGCTTATTTTGATCAAAGGACAAAGATTTCTTTTGATTTTTCGTCATTAGATCTAGTCATTGAATAAGTGATGATCCAACGGTTCTTAACTCAGGGAATTTTGGGACTTAGTTTGAGAAGGTTTTATTGAATCATCGTGGTTCTAGTATGAATCTGAGGTTTTAATCGATTCATAGGGTCTTAACAAGAGAATTCCTATCAATAAAAAAAAACAGCAGTAAAGCCGCATTACACATAAATAACAACAAAGAAAATAGGTAAATAGAAGATTCAAGAGGCCTATAACGATCAATATAGAGACGAATGAGCCGACTTGATTTTTTGGCATTATAACCACAAAGAATAGTTTTCGGGTTTTTTATTCTTTCATATCTTAAGAAAAAATGGAATCATAGAATTAATAAATTTTAAACTTTCTATTCCACACATCCGTTAGAACTATAGTATTGGGGTGTTTCTGTTTGAGCCGTACGAGATGAAATTTTCATATACGGTTCTCGGGGGGGGTCTCCTTGGTTTACCTATCTCAATAAAAT